GATAAATTGATTCTTCGTCGCCGTACTAAATAGTAGAGTAGATAAAATAGAATTTGTTTCTTCGTCTTTACAAAAAACAAAAAAGGAGTAATTAACTATGACACGTTCACTAAAAAAAAATCCTTTTGTAGCGAATCATTTATTAAGAAAAATAAATAAGCTTAACAAAAAAGCAGAAAAAGAAATAATAATAACGTGGTCCAGAACATCTACCATTATACCTACAATGATTGGACATACCATTGCTATCCATAATGGAAAAGAGCATTTACCTGTCTATATAACAGATCGTATGGTAGGCCATAAATTGGGAGAATTTTCACCTACTCTAAACTTCCGAGGACATGTGAAAAATGATAATAGATCTCGGCGTTGACATTAATTTTAACTAAAATTTAGTAATAGTCATTAATCAATTACTCAAAAAGAATTTCATTATTCTGAAATGAAAATGATTCATAATTAAAAAATCAATTTATGAAATAAATAAAACAAATATTTATTCATTTCATTTTTTAGTAAAAATAGTAAAAATAGAACCTTATGAGAAAGACGAACCGATACACAGAAGTATAACCTTTTGGTCAAAAAATTTTCGTGTCTAAAAAGCGCGAATAGTAATTGATAAGATTTATAGATAACGGGTTATGATAATAGAACTTATGCTTTATTGAGTTGAGTATCTTATTTCATTTTTTTTTGAATTGGTTCATTCTGCAGCAGTAAATGCTAGTCACAATATAGATTTCAACGAACTAAGTCAATGAGTCATAAAGATATATTAAAAAAAAAAAGATATAGATAAAAAAGTAGACATATCATTTTATATATAGTAGTGAGGAATTATGGGACAAAAAATAAATCCGCTTGGTTTCAGACTTGGTACAACTCAAAGTCATGATTCTGTTTGGTTTGCACAACCAAAAGATTATTCCGAGAATCTAAAAGAAGATAAAATAATACGAGATTGTATCAAGAATTATATACAAAAAACGATAAGAATATCCTCTGGTGTCGAGGGAATTGGACGGATAAAGATTCAAAAAAGAATCGATCTGATTCAAGTCATAATCTATATGGCATTTCCAAAGTTATTAATAGAGGGTAAGCCTCGAAGAATCGAAGAATTACAGACGAATGTGCAAAAAAAACTGAATTGTGTGAACCGAAAACTCAACATTTCTATTATAAGAATTGCAAACCCTTATGGAAACCCCAATATTCTTGCAGAATTTATAGCCGGACAATTAAAGAATAGAATTCCTTTTCGTAAAGCAATCAAAAAAGCTATTGAATTAACTGAAAAGGCGGGTTCAAAAGGAGTTCAAGTACAAATTGCGGGACGTATCGACGGAAAAGAAATTGCACGTGTCGAATGGGTCAGAGAAGGTAGGGTTCCTCTACAAACCATTCGAGCTAAAATTGATTATTGTTCCTATCCAGTTCGAACTATTTATGGGGTATTAGGGATCAAAGTTTGGATATTTCTAAACGAATAATAAACTTTTCCTTATCTTTAATGTTCCATCTTTCGATAAAAAAAATGACAAATTTTATAAGATTGAATAAAAAAATTTGATTAATCATTTAATAGTGAAGGAATTGCTATGCTTAGTGTGTGACTCGTTGGTTTTTTTTAGAGTGATTAAATTTCAACAAAAATTCGTAGAATTGTTGAATAAAGAACTAATAACCTACTCATCGCTTCGCATTATCTGGATATAAAGAACCGGTAAAAATAGACAATCGAAATAAAGATATATGAGATATCGGTGATATAATTATAGCAACTGACATAAAATAAGATTTTTGATAAAAAAGAAAGAAAAACGAATCTGATTATGAGTTGTAAAGCAATAAGAATATACAGATAAATGAAGGGGTGAAAGAAAGAGAGACAAAAAATATCAATGATATAGAATTCTAATATGTAAAGGTCTATGGGTTATCTCATAAAAGGTAGTGTAATAAAGCATCCATATTCAAAATTCATCCATATATGGATAAATATCTTCCTAGAACAAAGGAATCAAGAGCCGCAAGTCAATACAAACTGAGAAAGTTGATTCAACAAAAAAGAATAAAATAAATAATCAAATCTTATTAAAATATTCTTAGAGAGGCTCCATTGTAGAATTCAGACCTAAGCATAAATCGAAAAGCGATGGGAACGACGGAAACTGTGAATACCTAAGATTCTATTAAAAAGAAATCTTAAGGATTCATTTAGGTAGGATGGCGGAAGGAACTAAGAACCAATCCATTGTTTTTAGAGGAAAAGAGTAAATATTCGCCCGCGAAAATTTGGATTTTTTTGAATTTAGAAATTTTTGCCAATCCGATATGATAATAAAAAGAAAAGACAAATACAGGTTCGTTAGAACCTTAAACCAAAACAACATTATCTAGTTAGATACGGATAGCAAAAATGGTCTATAAGAATACAAATTTCGTTATATATCAAAGCGATATATACAAATTTCGAATAGATCAATAGATTCTATGAAGAGTCAAAAAATCCTGCGATTCAATTATATTATTCATTAAATATATGTATCTTATTGTATATTATCGGTTAAATATTTTTGAATCGATTCATTCGCGAGGAGCCGTATGAGGTGAAAATCTCATGTACGGTTCTGTAATAGAGGTGGAATTAAGAAACAACCATCTACTATAACCCCAAAAAAACCAAATTTCGTAAACAACATAGAGGAAGAATGAAGGGAAAAGCCTCTAGAGGTAATAAAATTTGCTTCGGAAAATATGCTCTTCAGGCACTTGAGCCCGCTTGGATCACATCTAAACAATTAGAAGCGGGGCGGCGAGCAATGTCACGAAATGTCCGCCGGGGTGGACAAATATGGTTACGCATATTTCCAGACAAACCTGTTACACAAAGACCTGCCGAAACGCGTATGGGTTCGGGAAAAGGATCTCCCGAACATTGGGTAGCTGTCGTTAAACCCGGCAAAATACTTTATGAAATGGGTGGGGTCGCAGAAAAGATAGCTAAAAAGGCTATGTCAATAGCAGCATCCAAAATGCCTATACGAACTAAATTCATTATTTCAAGATAATCATTAGAACGAAAGGAAAGAGGTCTTTAGTATGAAAAAAAATTGCAATTGTGGGTTTCTTTTTTTTGAACAAAGAATATTTTTTTTACTTCCACTTTTTGACTGAAAAAAAAAAAGGATATGATTCAACCTCAAACCTATTTAAATGTAGCCGATAATAGCGGAGCCCGCAAATTGATGTGTATTCGAATCATAGGAGCTAGTAATCGACGGTATGCTTATATTGGTGACATTGTTGTTGCGGTAATCAAGGAAGCAGTACCAAATACGCCTTTAGAAAGATCAGAAGTGGTCAGAGCTGTAATTGTACGTACTCGTAAAGCATTCAAACGTAGCAACGGTATAATAATACAGTATGATGATAATGCTGCGGTTATCATTGATAAAGAAAGAAATCCAAAAGGAACTCGAATTTTTTCCGCAATAGCCCGGGAATTGAGACAGTTGAATTTCACTAAAATTGTTTCATTAGCACCCGAGGTATTATAATACGAGATCGTGATATAGATATCTTATTTATTTTATGAATTGAATAAAAATGAATGAAATAGATTAATTAATAGATTATATCTCACAGATATACCTTGTGTAATAATTATTATATATTATGTGTAATAATTATTACATATTCAAAAATTAGATAAGATATTTGAAGAAATATTAATATCTATTTTAAATATTCAAATTAAAAAGCATTATTTATTAAGATTATATTATAAATTCTAATACTATATTATTAGAAGTATATAATATATATAGTAAGTATTAGAAGTAGTAATTATTATATATATAATAATTTCTAAATATTAGAAATTAGATATAATTTATAATTGAATTAATATTTCATAAACTAAATAAGAATAATAGATAAGAATAATAGATAGAAATAGAATTCTTCGATAAATATCGAATTCCATATGAGATATTTTATATAGATAGATATAAATTAGAATAGTTCATTAGTTCATTTTCTAATATTCTATTTTTAGAGTATTCCATATACATCTATATATATATTTTATTCTATATATATATTATTCTATTAGAATAATCTTTTCTCTATATAGAGTCTTATTATATTCTTATATTCAATAGATTCAATATTTGATCAATAGATTCAATATTAGATATTTTATTCAATAAAAAAAAATAGAAAAATGGGAGCACGTTGATTATATCGAAAGTAAAGAGCAAGAATCATTTTCATTTATCGTGGGTAAGGATACCATTGCTGATATACTAACCTTGATACGCAATGCTGACATGAATAGAAAAAGAACAGTTCAAATACCACTTACTAATATCACCGAAAACATTGTGAAAATACTTTTACGAGAAGGTTTTGTTGAAAACGTCAGAAAACATCGGGAAAGCAACAAATACTTTTTAGTTTTAACTCTACGGTATAGAAGAAATAGAAAAGGATCATATAAAACTTTTTTAAATTTAAAACGTATCAGTAGACCAGGTCTACGAATCTATTCTAACTATCAACGAATTCCTAGAATTTTAGGAGGGATGGGAATTGTAATTCTTTCTACTTCTAGAGGTATAATGACAGATCGCGAGGCTCGATTAGAAAGAATCGGCGGAGAAGTTTTATGTTATATATGGTAATTTTTCTGATCTCCAAATTATATGAGAAACTTCTATTCATTTTTGTGAAAAGAGAGAGAGAAAACGCAGATTTCTAATGTTACTCCTCATACATTAGTGAATGCGTGAAGAGGTGTTTACTAGAATAGAGATAAATAAATAAAAAAGAATTCATGAATCTTTAATTACTGAATAACTTCTCAGGGTATATTCCATGTTCCTTTATCGAAATTGAATGAAAATAAGATTCTAGGCTATGTTTCCGAAAAAACTCGACGTACTCTTATTTTATATGTATACGACCGGGAAAATAAAAAATGGAAGTATAAGTCACTTAATTAAATAAGACTGTTTTTCAACTTCAACATTTCTTTTTTGAGGGGGGCACAATTAGAAGTTAAAAAAGTAAGGAAACCCTATTTTCTTCCAATAAAAAAATTCGGCATTAAGTTAAGGAGTGACAAATATGAAAACAGGAGCTTCTGTTCGTAAAATTTGTGAAAAATGTCGATTGATCCGCAGGCGAGGGCGAATTATAGTAATTTGTTCCAATCCAAAACATAAACAAAGACAAGGATAATATTTTCACAAAAAAGGGCTTTCTTTTTAAATTAAATGAAAGTACCGAATGCACAAATCAAATAAATTGATATTAAAATACAAAAATCTTATTACTATTAATATTCAATTAATATTAAATTCAATTAAATATTAAATCATAAAAATAGAAAAATTTAAAATAGAATAATTTAGATTCTATATTAGAAGTATTATAATAATTATTAGTATTCTAAGAGTATTCTAAGAAATCTTATTGATTAATAGAAATATTTTTGATTGATATTTCAAAAATTCTATTACAAATTCGATTCTAAAAATTCTATTCTATATTAATAGAATTCTATATTAATAGAATATAGAATACAATTCATATAGAAAATATAAAATATGAATCCTAATTAGAAAATAGTAAAGAATCCGTTTTTGACAAGAAATGGATATATCCATATATTTCGGACTTATATTAAAAAAAATACAAAAATATGGCAAAACCTACACCAAAAATTGGTTCACGTAAAAATAGACGTATTGGTTCGCGCAAGCATCCTCGTAAAATACCAAAGGGATTTATTTATGTTCAAGCTAGTTTCAACAATACCATTGTGACTGTTACAGATGTACGGGGTCGGGTGATTTCTTGGTCCTCCGCCGGTGCTTGTGGATTCAAGGGTACACGAAGGGGGACACCATTTGCCGCTCAAACCGCAGCAGGAAATGCTATTCGAACAGTAGCGGATCAAGGCATGCAACGAGCGGAAGTCATTATAAAAGGTCCTGGTCTCGGAAGAGATGCGGCATTAAGAGCTATTCGTAGAAGTGGTATACTAGTAAGGTTTATACGGGATGTAACCCCTATGCCACATAATGGATGTAGGTCTCCTAAAAAAAGACGTGTGTAAAACTTAAAATAAACATTAAAGAAAGAGATTTCAAGAGAAGATTTCAAGAGAAGATTTCAAGAGAAATAAACAATTAATTCAAGAATTGGATCAAAATATATTACTATGGTTCGAGAAAAAGTAAAAGTATCTACTCGGAAACTACAGTGGAAGTGTGTTGAATCAAGAGTAGACAGTAAGCGTCTTTATTATGGACGCTTTATTCTGTCTCCACTTATGAAAGGCCAAGCTGATACAATAGGCATTGCAATGCGAAGAATGTTGCTCGGAGAAATAGAGGGAACATGTATCACACGTGCAAAATTTGAGAAAATACCACATGAATATTCTACCATAGTAGGTATTCAAGAATCAATACATGAAATTTTAATGAATTTGAAAGAAATTGTATTGAGAAGTAATCTGTATGGAACTCGGGACGCGTCTATTTGTTTCAAAGGTCCTGGACATGTAACTGCTCAAGACATCATTTTACCACCTTCGGTGGAAATCGTTGATAATACACAACATATAGCTAACCTAACAGAACCTATTAATTTGTGTATTGAATTACAAATTGAGAGGAATCGCGGATATCGTATAAAAACACTAAACAACATTCAAGACGGAAGTTATACTATAGATAGTGTATTCATGCCTGTTCGAAATGCAAATCATAGTATTCATTCTTATGTGAATGGGAACGAAAAACAAGAGATACTCTTTCTCGAAATATGGACAAATGGAAGTTTAACTCCTAAGGAAGCACTTTATGAAGCCTCCCGGAATTTGATTGATTTATTTATTCCTTTTTTACATGCAGAAGAAGAAAACTCAAATTTAGAAAACAATCAACACAAAGGTACTTTACCCCTTTTTACTATTCAAGATAGATTGGCTAAGGATAAACTAAGTGAAAATAAACAAGAAATGAAATTGAATTCCATTTTTATTGACCAATTACCATTCTCTCCCAGGGTCTATAATTGTCTCAAAAAGGCCAATATACAAAAATTATCGGACCTTTTCAATAAGAATGAAGAAGACCTTATGAAAATTGAACATCTTCACGTAAGAGATGTGAAATATATATTATATATTGTAAGAATCAAACAGCTTTTTACATAAATTTAAAATTCATTGGATTTTTTTTCATCTTTCTTTTTAGAATAGAAAAAAAAAAGGTGAAAAAAAATATTGAATTAGAATCTTTAGCACAAATCCATATATTCAGAATAGGTCTAAAATAGAATAGATGTATCTAGGGATTAGTCGTTTCAAAGCGAATTCTCCCTAGATACACAATACACATGGCATGATATTTTATTTCAAAATTGAATCAATTTAAAAAAGACCTAAAGTTAGGGATTTCTCAATAGGTAATG